GGGAATTCCAACGATTTCTTTAATCGATACAAATTGTAATCCCGATCTCGCGGATATTTCTATTCCAGCAAATGATGATGCTATAGCTTCAATTCGATTCATTCTTAACAAATTAGTATTCGCAATTTGTGAGGGCCGTTCTAGCTATATACAAAATTCTTGATTAATAATAAGATAAATAAATCAATTTTTTTTTGAGGGAGGGGCTCCCTGTATTTCGATTTAAAAAATCGGTTACTACTCCTGAATTGTACAAAAGAAAAAGAGATAAAAAAACTGGGTATATTGTGTGATTAGTTTAGTTTAGTTGGTATCCAAAACGAAAATATAAAATTCAAGTAAATAAGTAAAAAAAAAAGGGGGGGTCTTGAATCAAAATAATTTAAAGTTCTTATTTCTGTCAGAGGGCAATATGAATGTTTTATCATGTTCCATCAACACACTAATAAAAGAAGGGTTATATGAGATATCTGGTGTAGAAGTAGGCCAACATTTCTATTGGCAAATAGGGGGTTTCCAGGTCCATGCCCAAGTCCTTATTACTTCTTGGGTTGTAATTGCTATCTTATTAGGTTCCGCAGTTCTAGCGATTCGCAATCCACAAACCATTCCAACTGACGGCCAAAATTTCTTTGAATTTGTCCTTGAATTCATTCGAGACGTGAGTAAAACCCAGATTGGAGAAGAATATGGTCCATGGGTTCCCTTTATTGGAACCCTGTTTTTATTTATTTTTGTTTCTAACTGGTCAGGAGCCCTTTTACCGTGGAAAATTATCCAGTTACCTCAAGGGGAGTTAGCAGCACCAACGAATGATATAAATACGACGGTTGCTTTAGCTTTACTCACATCAGTAGCCTACTTTTATGCGGGTCTTAGCAAAAAAGGATTAGGGTATTTCAGTAAATACATTCAACCAACTCCAATTCTTTTACCCATTAACATCTTAGAAGATTTTACAAAGCCCCTATCACTTAGTTTTCGACTTTTCGGAAATATATTAGCCGATGAATTAGTCGTTGTTGTTCTTGTTTCTTTAGTACCTTTAGTGGTTCCTATACCTGTCATGTTCCTTGGATTATTTACAAGCGGGATTCAAGCTCTCATTTTTGCCACTTTAGCTGCGGCTTATATAGGTGAATCTATGGAAGGTCATCATTAACGATTTTTTTTTCAAATATTCTTTTTTAGGTTAGCCCAATTATAGAATAGTTGGTTTACATTATGTAAGAAACACTTGTATATGTGATATTTGATATTGACTAGGTATATATGAGTTCAAGATCTATATAATCTGCCCGACTACTTTTGTGAATTTCGATTTAGATAGGGATTCGATTAGAAATTCTTCTTTTTTATCTCTGAATTGGCTGAAAAAATGATAAAAAAAAGAACGAAGAATTCAAAGAATGGTTCACAAAAAAGAAATGGCATAAAAAAGTCGTATATATATTATGAATTTTTTAAAATCCCGTGGATAGGAACTACTATCAAAGTAATTCTTATGATTCAATCATTTTATTATATTATTTTAATTCAAGTTTTTGGTTATTTTGGCTGGATGAATCTTAGCGATTACTTAATTAGAATTAAGTCCTAAGTCATTGGATGATTGTATCATTAACTATTTCTTTATTTTGGTGTGAGGAACTTATCATGAATCCACTGGTTTCTGCTGCTTCGGTTATTGCTGCTGGGTTGGCTGTTGGGCTTGCTTCTATTGGACCTGGAGTTGGTCAAGGTACAGCTGCGGGTCAAGCTGTCGAAGGTATCGCGAGACAACCTGAGGCAGAAGGAAAAATACGAGGTACTTTATTGCTTAGTTTGGCTTTTATGGAAGCTTTAACAATTTATGGCCTGGTTGTAGCATTAGCGCTTTTATTTGCGAATCCTTTTGTTTAATCCTATAAATCACAAAATTCTGGATTTTTATCGTAGTTTTTTTAATTCTAGCAAGATTTAACTCCTACAATTATTCATTGAGACAACAATCCTTGGGAAGGACTAATTTGAGGATGGGGAATTAGCACATCGATTCGCTTTCTTCCTTCCCCTTATTCTTTTAGTTTAATAGAAACTTTTTTTTAAGGAGTGTTGCGAAAAAAGGAGGTTTAGGTTTTTTGAACTTTACATAAAACTTGGTCTCAAATTCTAGCTTAATTCTAATAAGTCTCATTATTATTATTGAAAATTAAAATTTTTGGAAAATACATTTGTAAATAGAATAGGTTTTTGATTCTGTTTACAAATATCCAAATAGGTAAATTAAATTATTAAATTCAAATTTCTTTTTATTGAAAATAAAAAGAATAAAAAAAAGGATAGAGTTCTTTTTTTTATAGTTTAGCTAGAAGAGGAGATTATATGATAAATTTAACCGATTCTTTCGTTTACTTGGGTCACTGGCCATCCGCCGGGAGTTTCGGGTTTAATACCGATATTTTAGCAACAAATCCAATAAATCTAAGTGTAGTTTTCGGTGTATTGATCTTTTTTGGAA